GAATATTACCACTTTACTTTACTTTTTTATGAAAAAGGCCAAAAAGCCCCTTATCGGATTTGAACCGATGACTTACGCCTTACCATGGCGTTACTCTACCACTGAGTTAAAAGGGCAATTGGATTCAATTACTGAAGGAGTCACTAGGCGGATAAGATAGATCTATATCTATATCTATCTATGTATATATATTACAATTATAAGTATATGCAGTAGACTCATAGCGGCGAGTGTCACCTAGGGGAACGAGAATTTTGATTTACTTAATAAGTATAAGTATCGGTTAACCCGGGTTTATTGATATTGGATTTTATAAATATTAATGAAATGAAGTGTTTCAAGACCGACCCTAATGGAATTGACTTGAATTGATCTGACCCCATCAGAACGGAACGAAATTGATTTTATTGATACATGGATACATGGACCTACCAATTCGACATAGATCCACGAGATTTCACATGTGATAAAGAGATTCTGTTTGTTCCCCGAACCAAAATTTTAGAGAAAAAAAAAAAAAACAATTTTTGATAACTTGTTAATCCCCGTTCCCAGATTTTCGGATTTCTCATTTGTTTTTGTTAATTTCCCAGCTTAGGGCGATATAGGAATAGTCCTATCTCATCTTACCAAGGAGTGGATAAATTAATGAAAGTTACGTGGAAGAAATGAAGAAAAAATCTTCTTTTATGTCCGACCAATCACTTCCCCAAAGAGTCCTCTACTTTCGTCTTTCGTCCGATTTTTATTATTATTTTTTTTATAGCAATTTCTATAATAGATTTCGATTTTAGAATAGAATGACGATTAGAATGAGCGATTGATGAATATAAATGACGAATCAAAAAATGCTGTTGGTATGGGATCAGAAAAGGTGGAAAGATCCTTTAGAGTTAGTCATCCCATTCCATTATATTGACAATTTCAAAAAACTGTTCATACTAAGTATGATGGCAGGTCGGGCAGGTATGCCCCCATCGTCTAGCGGTTCAGGACATCTCTCTTTCAAGGAGGCAGCGGGGATTCGACTTCCCCTGGGGGTAGGGTACTACGAAAGGAAGTTGATAGTGGATTATAAATAAGCCTAGACTTTATTCTTCCTGGGTCGATGCCCGAGCGGTTAATGGGGACGGACTGTAAATTCGTTGGCAATATGTCTACGCTGGTTCAAATCCAGCTCGGCCCAATAATTCGCTGATCCACCAGTAAATGATATAACCCCCTTTGTTTTCCAGAAATGCCAGATACGAAAGACTCAAGAATAAAAAGAGTCCAATTCTCCGATAGATCCCTACCGCTATTTATTTATTTTGTTTGCTCCATTTATTTATTCCCATAAATTATAATCTTGCTAATAATGATCTAGATTCATATCAGGATAATTAAATCGAAAGCATAAAGTCTAATGAAAAGAATAAAGAATAAAGTAACGCAAAAATAAAGAGTCTTTTTTTTTTTTCATTGGAGTCATTGAAAAACGAATTATCATGGCAATAACGAAAGGAATCCGTGCCGCTCTCACTAAAGTCTATATCCGTGTGTATATCAATATCTCACTCACGTCTCTGTTCCAACACGTCGATTTTTATCTAAATATAAATGAAATGGTTTGAATGAAATCATAAAAATATGTATTCGGTACATTTTACCGCCCCGGGATTGTAGTTCAATTGGTCAGAGCACCGCCCTGTCAAGGCGGAAGCTGCGGGTTCGAGCCCCGTCAGTCCCGACGGATCATCCAAATCCAATAAAAAAACATCAATATATCTCGCCGTTTCTGTTAAACTGGGGCAAAATAAAAAAGGTAGAATTTCATGCCTACTGCTCTCCTTTTCTCTTTTTTCTTTTTCATTTCGATTTCTCATCAACCAGTACCGATTGATGAGAAAGAGACATGTACCGATTGATGAGAAAGAGACATGTGCGAATTGCTACAATTATTGGTAGCATCATATTCAGGATTCCAAGAGCTACCGTAGGGGGTCGGGTTTTTTTTACTGCTCCCCATCTGTGTATGTAATGGAATCGAGTACCATATCGTTCCCGGGAGCGCATACACAACTGAATTTAAGATCGTTACTTTGATAGAATACTTTTAAGATTAAGATTCAAAGTATCTTCTTTTCTGGTTTCTAGTTTGGCTAACTTAAATTACTAGTTTGAATTTGAAAGAATTTATCTCAGTCAAATTTCACGCCGAACTTTTGAGGGATACGGTCTAGTACTAATCCATGGGAGGGGGGATGATATTCTTAATAAAATAAAGATCAAGCAAGGAGCCAGCCCCTCCCGAAGAGGGAATGAATAATCTTTTTTAAGCGTATTGCCAAAGAAGAACAAACTCTAAATAAAATAGTCAATTTTATGAAATATTCGATTCTTTTCTACTGGGACTCGTCTTTATCACACTTCTTTTTCGTTTTTTTTTTACGAAAATTATATCATTAAAAAAAAAAAACGAAAGGGGAGTTTAGAACTTAACCCCTTCCCTTTTTCTATTTCGTTTCGATTGTTTGGTTTTTTCTAAACCCTTTGTAAACAAGTAAAGTGTAAAGTGGTTAGGTGGTTGTACAAGTAAGGCGGTCGATTATAGAAAAGACAGACTGGAAAAGACTGGTAAATAAAAAAAGTATTAGTATTAAAAAAGTAATAAAAAAAGTATTAGTATTAAAAAAGTATTAGTATTATTAGTATTAAAGTAAAGGAATTCTTTTGATTGAATCAGGAATCAAAGTTTGTATTTGGTGTGTGGATAAAAGAGCTGCCTATGTTATACTATTGAATTCTCGACGATGAATCGACTTGACAGTCAGATATTGTTATTCATGATATTGATCCCATTCGCTATCATCGAAATGTAATTCATCCCATTGAATTTACAAGCGAAAGGATTATCATCTCTATGGGATTAAATCCCGAGTTATTGCGAAGTAAAAAAACCAAACGATGAGACTATGGAAGTAAATATTCTCGCATTTATTGCTACTACACTGTTCGTTCTAGTTCCTACTGCGTTTTTGCTTATAATATACGTAAAAACGGTCAGTCAAAGTGATTAATTTGAACGAAACTTGACTTCTTAGTTCTTATCAAGGATTAAAGAAAAAAATTCCAATTTCATGTCTTAGTCTTAAATGAAACGAACGGACTAGAATCAGCAGTAGCTTATGAGATTCGATAGTATGGTAGAAAGATTCATATATGAATCTTTATACCATACTATACCATACTATCTATTTTTATTATTTTCATGTAGAAAGATAGAAACTGAATAGAGATCAATCTACAATATGGATATGGATCCTTATACATGTTAATATATACACAGTATCTCAATTCTATTTCTTTGCTTCGTCTATTTGTATTTTCTTTTTGTTCATTCCAATCAATCTGAAATAATCGAAAGGCTGCTCTTACGATTTTCAAATTGATTTTTTTCTGATTATTTTCAAGATGAATCTAGGTATCCAGTAAAAAAAGAATCAAATAGATGAAAGAAAAACAAATTGGGGCATATATTTCTAAAAGAAAATCAAGTTAATAAAAGAAAATGAAATAGGAAAGAAATAAAGTAATCTTTTTAATAAAATAAAATGAAATAGGAAAGAAATAAAGTAATCTTTTTTTAGCATTCCGAAACTTCTTCCGATTTCAAAAAGGGGTACCCCGCGCGATTTTCAACCCTTGAGCCATGATATGAAACGGGTCAATAAAGTCTAGCAGAAAGCAAATTTCTAAAATACTCAAATAATAAAAATAATAAAACCTAAACCCAGTGGTAAGTGCGAAATATGTGACTTGACCAAGGCACAATCTTATTATTATTAACTATTCAAATTTAATCGTGAACCCCTTTCTTTTCTCTTTGAACAGGAAAAAGAAAAGGGCCAATAAAAAAAAAGAAAGGGAGGTCCGGTTTTCCGCGTTCTTCCCCATTGTCCATATAGAACTCTGGCAAGGGCCGGTTCAGAAAAACCAAATAGAAAATCTAGAAAGACTTCGGTTGGAATAAAATTCCTATGATCTGTATCCCCCCTCCTTTCAAAATAGAAATAGGGGAATTTTGGAAATATCGGTTTGATTTGGATTCTGAAAGAGCATTATTCATATATATTATGAATTGTATTCTATTCATAATAGAATCGAATACAATTACCTCGCCAGAATCCAAGCCAATATAATTCCGAAATGAAGATATTTTGATTAATTCAATTTCGAAATTCTAAATGGAATTAAATTAATAAATTAAATATTAATTACTGAATTAAATATAATATTAATTTTACTGAATTAAATATAATATTAATTACTGATTACTGAATTAAATATATTAAATATGAATTAAATATAATATATTAAATATTAATTAAATATATTAAATATTTAAATATATTAAATATTAAGTTAATTATTATATTAATTATTTAATAATTAATATAATTAAAAAGGCTTTGCAGAACCGATCTATAAAAAAAGTGATACAGTTTGATTCCCCAACTCAATTAGTAGTATCTCTAGAGTCCACTTCTTCCCCATACTACGAGCGAAAGGGAAAATGTAAAGACTACCATTAAAGCAGCCCAAGCTAGACTTACTATATCCATGTGAATTATGTCCCCTATCTCTATGAATATGAAGAATTTATTCCATTATTGTTTCCTAATAATAGTGGAATCGCTGGCGCAGAGTCAAAAAAGGATTCTGACTCTGGCCCAACGCCCTTCTCTACGAAATATGAAACGCTCCAATAAATCCACTTAGAACAAGTTCGTATATGATTTCTAGTTCTAGTAGAATCGGGAAAAATGAAATAAAATACACAGTCGCACTTTTCTTTGGAAGTATCAAAGGGAGTGTTACCTAATATGTAGTAATAATAAGAGCTCCTCGTTTTTTTTGTTGCTCTTTATTATCATTAAGTAAAAGCCAATTATCCGTCCAATCGAATATTGATTGAATGCCCGTGCACTTAGAGACTCTTATGAGTCTGTATACTCTGT